CAAATAATAGCTTACTAATTGATCTTTACGGTGCTTTCTCTATCAATTCGACTCTTTATCCATAGAGTATAGTATATAGGCCATACCTATTTCTTCCGATTTTTTTGGTTCTCGCGAAGTATCTTTCCTTGCTACAGCTGATAAAAATCGTTACTTTGGACGATGCATATGTAGAAAGCCTTTTTTTTCTAGTATTTACTAGACGATTTGATCTCTTTTTCCTTCTTTCTATAGTGAAGATAGTCGCACGTAATGACAGATCACGGCCATATTATTAAAAGCTTGTGGTAAAAATGGATTTCGTTCTAGTGCCCGGAAATAATATTCCAAAGCTTTTGTATGCTCTCCGTTGCTTGTGTGTATAAGACCTATGTTATAGAGTATATAACTTCTATCATAGGGATCAATTTCTGGTCGCGTAGCTTCATAATAATTCTGTAAAGCTTCTGCATAATTTCCTTCGGATTGAGCCGACATCCGTTACGGTCGTTCATTCTTGTAAAAGAATCTCCGTTCCAGAACCATACGTGAGATTTTCATCTCATACGGCTCCTCCCTTCTGTTCATAGTACTAAAGGTAATAATTCATGTAATCAAAATTTAACTATTCTCATTATGAACTGACAGGAGCTGGTATTTTTACATGAAATTTCTAACCAGCCTTCCCACAAGAGGTTTTTTCTTACCACCAATCGTATTAGTGATAGATAGAAATGGTAACTCCAACAATTTCTTTGTACTCAACGCTTACGATTTCCAGGAATTAGTCACTTCAACGGTCTTTGATGGTTATACGGGTACCCAAAGCACGAATGAGATGGATCTTAGTTTTCCCAACCATTCTTGTTAGTCCCGATACCGATAAGGAAAAGGGTTATTTATAACAAAGTTTTCGTGTTGTTGATTCCTAGGTGTAGTGCTTTTTCCACAATGCCACCTATTGATACTAATTAAGTAGGATTGACCTCTAATAAATAACCTATAGATGTAACCTTTCGCTCAATACTAAAATCGATAATTGAAGCATCTAAGGCTGCATCAATCGAGGATACACGACAGAAGGAATTGCTCTATCTCTAAACTTCACCTTCACCAAGCGTAGGTTTCTTTCACTAATTTGTTTTTTTATATTCCTAACTACGTTCTTTTTCTCGTAAAACTGAGGGGTAAAAAAACAAGAAAAGAATCAAATCGCACCATCTCTGTAATAGGTAAATGCCTTTTTTTCTCCTGAAGTTGTCGGAATTATTCGTAATAAGATATTGGCTACAATTGAGGAGGTCTTATCAATAAAATTTCCATTTATTCGAGATCTAGGCATAATTATCAATTCATTCTATAATTATTTTCATTACCCTTCGGGGAAAACGATCCCACAAAAAAAGGAATTGTACAGTACAAAATAACATAAAAACAGACTAATTGGAAAAACGTGGGGCACAAATTGTCCCCCCTTTTGACAAAGATTAAATGAAATAGTTGAATCAAATTATATTTCATTCCAATTTCGTAGTATACTATTACTATTTCATCTAAGTTTAATAACCAAGTTTCCTATGTATTGATTTTGATAACTCGATAAGTTTTGATTTGGTTATGAAAAGGAAAAAGAATTGAATAATCATTCCATGATAAAAAAATAAGGTAACCATCCTTTATTTTAATTATTTAAATTTTATTTTGTTTGCATAACGTATATGTACCACGCCATACAGTTGAAATCGAAAAATGAATCGGACGATTCATGAATTTTGAATAGATCATGTGGTAGCTAATGAAAGAAGTTGTTGTTGATAAATATGAAATTGGAAAAAAAATTTTCTTCCTATGGAACCACCAGGCGGTCATACCTGTACTACAATTAAGATGAATGACTCGCTATTAATTCGGGTTTTGGTCAAGAATAAGATTCCGTAGGAGGGATGGCTGAGTGGTTCAAGGCGTAGCATTGGAACTGCTATGTGAACTTTTGTTTACCGAGGGTTCGAATCCCTCTCTCTCCTTTTGTTGATCCATTTTTGATATGTGAATGAGACAAGGTACTCTATTTACTTCAGCGAAGGGGGTAAAAATTGTATGAACCTTGCTTTTTTTATTTTCGTTAGAATCAAGTCTGACGGGAATAATATTCTACGACCAACAACTCATTTATTTTCAAACCGATCAATTTATTATCTATTATTTGATTTACAAATCCTTTATATTGTAAGGAATCAATAGTCAAATGGTTTGGCAATTCCCTGCGGGGGGATGAAACAAGATAATTTTGAATCAGAGCTTTCGATCTTTCTTTATCCTTCGTAGTAATAATATCTCGGGGTTTGCAACGATAACTTGGTATATCCACTATACGACCATTAACTAAAATATGTCTATGGTTAACTAATTGTCTGGCTCCAGGAATGGTCGAAGCCATACCTAATCGAAAAAGGATGTTATCCAAACGCATCTCGAGTAGTTGTAGTAAAACCTGACCTGTTGACCCTTTGGCTTTTCCAGCAATATGCACATATTTAAGTAATTGTCGCTCTGCCAGACCATAATGAAAACGCAATTTCTGTTTCTCTTCTAAACGAATACGATATTGTGATCTTTTTCCAGAGCGCAATTGGGTTTGAAGATCACTTCCAGATCTGGGGCTTTTACTAGTTAGTCCCGGTAAAGACCCCAGACGGCGTATTTTTTTGAAACGAGGTCCTCGGTAACGAGACATATAAATAAAGGCTCCCTTTTTGATTCACTTTCATTTGAAAAAAAAATTATAATTATAATATTATATAAATCTAAAATTTAAATATAAAAAAATATTATAAAATATATAAAATAAATTCAGACTGAACTAAAGGATCAGCAAAGCAAAACGCAATCTACTGAAGTATTACAAAGCAGAATGAAATAAATTTTATCAATATTTTTATTTTTTGTATATATAATATAGTGAAGTTCAAGCGAAGGCTACGTTTTAAAATTTCTTCTTTCAAATTTCTTCTGTAAAGATCTAGTTAACTTTTTTTATTCATAGCTATAGCTGCAAGTTACCATGATATAATAACTCGACATTTAGAGAAAGCGAGAGTAGATATTTTAAATCATGCAAAGAAAAAGAGCCGGCTATCGGAATCGAACCGATGACCATCGCATTACAAATGCGATGCTCTAACCTCTGAGCTAAGCGGGCGAATATAAGATCAATAGTGTATAGGAAACTCTCGGATCTTAGCTATTACCTGGTGATTCTTCTTTTTTTTTTTTTTTTTTTCATTTATTGATTATTTAAATTTCTTCTCTATTTCTATTCTTATTTATTCTATTTATAGTTATTAGTTATAGATTTTAGATTCTATATTAGAAAATATAAAATAAGAATCTTTAGATTATTTATATCTAGATATTATATCTAGATATATAAATAGAAATTAAATTCCATATTCATATTATCCTATTAATCAAATTATCATATTATAATTTAGAATTAAAAATCTTTAAAAAAGAATAAATATCGAGCGTTCTACTATTTTTAATTCCGCTATAAAAAAGAAGGGGGAATCAAGGCATAGATATATGTGGGATATATCTATATATATTGAATTGCGGATACATCAATGATAGAATAATTTCGGATTGAAACAAATAGGGTTCATCCAATAGAGATGAAATGATAGAATGGAGGACGGCAAAAAAAAAAAAAAAAAATAGCAGCATACACTCTTTCGATACAGGAATCCTTACCTAATGAATTCAACAGTTCCAAGATCAATGAAAGAGGTGTATGGAATTACAATTGGATCCTTGTATCATATCAAATATCAAAGCAAAGGGGGATATGGCGAAATTGGTAGACGCTACGGACTTGATTGGATTGAGCCTTGGTATGGAAACCTTGCTAAGTGGTAACTTCCAAATTCAGAGAAACCCTGGAACTAAAAATGGGCAATCCTGAGCCAAATCTTTATAAAAAATGGAAAATGAGAATAAAAAGGGATAGGTGCAGAGACTCAATGGAAGCTGTTCTAACGAATGAAATTGACTACGTTACGTTAGTAGCAAGAATACTTCTATCAAATGATAGAAATGACAGTAAAGGATAAGCTTATATACCTAATACATACTGACATAGGAAAGATTAATCACAACCCTCTATTTCGATATTTAGATTCTTTCTATATTAATTAGAATGATAGAGATCAAATAATCATTCTAAAGATCATAAAATCTATGAAAAAAGGAAGAATTATTCTGAATCCATTCCCATTTTCCAATTGAAGTTTAAATTGGAATAGAATTCTAATATTCATTGATCAAATGATTCATTCCAGAGTTTCATAGATCCTTTGAAAATTAATAGGACGAGAATAAAGAGAGAGTCCCATTTTACATGTCAATACCGACAACAATGAAATTTATAGTAAGAGGAAAATCCGTCGACTTTAAAAATCGTGAGGGTTCAAGTCCCTCTATCCCCAAGAAAAGCCCATTTTACCTCCTCTTATTTCTTTATCTTCTTTTTTTTTTTTCATCAATGGTTCAGTTCAACCAAAATTAAATATCTTTCTCATTTCATTCACTCTGTTCTTTCACAAACGGATCCGAATAGAAATCCTCGTTTCTTCTTCCAATCCAATTTCATTTGTATAGATACGATACCTGTACAAATGAACATATATATATAGATTCAAGGAATCCCCGTTATTGAGTCATTCACAGTCCATATCATTATCCTTACATTTACAATACAAAGAAAGTCTTCTTTTTGTTTTGAAGATCTAAGAAATTGAGGAGCTAGGTACAATTTGTTAAGACTTTTTTAGTTCTTTTCATTGACATAGATACAAGTACTCCGCTAGGATGATGCACAGGAAATGGTCGGGATAGCTCAGTTGGTAGAGCAGAGGACTGAAAATCCTCGTGTCACCAGTTCAAATCTGGTTCCTGACACGTGAATAATGTATCGGATAAATATTCATACCTCATACAAATGAAATTCATTGATACGGATCGGGATACATATTCTTTACTTTCCTTTTCATTTTTCTTTTTTTCCTCTCTGTTCATACTTTGATCTTATTTCAAATTTAAAAAAGATGTTAAATTTTCGTATATATCTAAAATTTCATAAAAAAATTAGATAAAAAGATTCAGAGTGAAAGGATAAGAATAGAAAGGATGTTTTTCAGACACAGTACAAATCAACCCCGATTCCTTTCATTTTGCATTTCTGCATTTCGTCTCTTCCGTCTTTTTTTTTCATATTTTTTTCTCACTCTTGCTCAATTTCCGGGGCCCCCCTAAGTGATGTGTGCGGTACAAAGTTCATGGTGCAGAACTCTTTTGAGTCATCCTAGTCTTTCTGCTCATACAAAATGTATATGATATCTTTCCAATTGGGGAATATCAATGAGAACCTCTTTTTTTATCCACCCCCGTATGAATTAAAGTCCAGTTACTCTGTTTCATCTAGAAGGGAATGAAAAAATGTTCTTTGATTGAAATGAAATCTGGAGTCGTGTCGTATAAGTAAAAAGGAGTTTCTTATCATTCAAAGAGCATCTTGTATTTCATATAAATTGGGAGTGGAGTAATATAGTCTTTACGTAAGGACCAGCCTATCCAACTTTCAGGCATCAAGATACGTTTAAGGCGAGGATGATTCTCATAAGAAATTCCCAACATATCATAAGATTACCGTTCCTGAAAATCCGTGCTTCTCCAAATCCAGAAAACGGATGGGGTTCGAGGATTACTCCTGGGGGCAAATACTTTTATGCATACCTCCTCTGGTTTATCTATACCATAACGTATTTTCGTAAGGTGATACACACTAGCTAAAAATCCGCCTGATGCTACATCATAGGCACACTGGGAGCGTAAATAATTGTAACCATATACCATATACATATAAAATGACAGCAATTGAGTCCCAATCTTCGGTTTTTATTTGTAAAGTCTCTATTCTTCGGCAATCAAAGCCTAAAGATCTATGAACTAGCTCATGCTTGACTAGCCAATCATATAAACGAATTTGCATCTCCTTCATCTCTACCACATCTTTCTTTGTATCAATACTTCACATTGAAATTGTTAAAGACTGACCCGCTCTTTCTTATTCTGCACAAAGGAACCCTGCCTGATTAACTAATTCGTAAGAAGATACTGACCCTTTGGACTTTAAATCCTTTTAAAATTCAAATCCAAAAGGTATCTCTGAAGTAGATGGTGATTGATAGAGTAATCCTTGATTATGATTTCCAGTATTAGTACTGTGTCGAAGGTAAACCTTGTGATTAGTAGTAAAACATCGATTCTCCTGTTGATACACAGTTCTATCTTCAACTTCAAAGATTTTTTGAGATATCTTCTTACGAAGTTTCGTTATAGCATCTATAATTGCCTCTGGCTTAGGCGGACAACCTGGCAAATAGACATCCACAGGAATTAGTTTAGCGACTCCGTGAACAGTACTATAAGAATCAGTACTGAACATCCCTCCTGTAATAGTACAGGCTCCCATAGCAATTACATATTTTGGTTCAGGCATTTGCTTATATAATCTTACTAAAGAGGGAGCCATTTTCATTGTTACCGTTCCGGCCGTTAAAATGAGGTCTGCTTGTCTTGGGATCGATCTTGGCACCAACCCATAACGATCAAAGTCGAATCGCAAGTCTATATAATGAAGCAAATTCAATGAAACAACAACTAGTACCATAGAGAAGCGGCCATAAACTGGAGAGTCTTGGCCAATTAGAGAGATCATTCGCTGTAGTTGAAATAATTGAATGGGGGGTTGTTTGGTTAAGCAATGGAAACTCAACCAAATTCATAACTATCTCAATGTCATCCTTTCCTTCCTTTTTCTTTTGATTGTCTAAATATTCATCTAAGACCATTCCAACGCTCCTTTTCGCCATGCATAAACTGAACCCACAATTGGGATAAGCACGAATATGAAAACTTCTATAAATACAGATACACCCAATACATCAAAACTCATTGCCTATGGATAAAGAAAGACCGTTTCAACATCAAAAACAACAAAAACTAGAGCAAACATGTAATAGCGAATTCAGAATTGTACCCAAGCATCCCCCATGGGTTCTATACCTGATTCATAACTAGAAAGCTTTTCTGACCCTTCCCTAATCAGAGCTAAAATTCCATAAATGACAAATGCCAAGATAGGAATAACGCTTGATATTATTAGAAATGCCCAGAAAATATCATATTCGTGAAGCAGAAACATATAAATTACTCCTATGAATGTGGAATAGGCTGAATTATTCCATTTGAATTGGAATTTTAAATTAATCTAGACCTTCTTAGGTGAAACAAGAAAAGAATTTAGTTTGATCAAATCAAACCGCATAGTTGAGAGTTTGTTTGCTGTAGGCCATGCCTTCTTTCAAGATTCATCTAATGTCATCCCACTTCTATATTTTTCTGTTTTTTTTTTATTATTATACTTATTCTTATTTCTTATACCTTATACTAAGATACTAAGTATAAGGTATAAGAAATAAGAATACTTAGTAATTAGTTTATACTTATCTTATAAAGTAAAGACTTATCCTATTTATCTTATACTTAATATCTTAATCTTCTAAATTTATAAAAAAATATTATAAATAAATATAAAGTCTTATAAAATAAAGAATCTTCTTTATGGTAAAGAAAAAATTATAAAGAAATTCAATAAAATTTAAAATAATAATCATTAAGAATTCAATATCAATAGAATATTGTAATATTATTACTATATTTTTATTACTATAACTATAATAGTATAGTAATATTTAATTTGATGGAATCATGAACGTTCGGCATAATATAGGATCCCTCTAATAATCTCCTCCTAATAGTCTAATAGAAAGAATCACACATTATCAAGCAATTCGACAGACCAAAAATACTCAAGATCAAGAAAAGAATAGGTCCTAGATCCATGCGACTTAGGATTGGATTTGCTTGGGTCAGGTTGAAGTCTTTAGACAGTATTCTTTCATGATTTTAATTTCATGAATTGACTGGGTTTGGGTATACCAAACCCAAAAAATGTATAAATAACTCTTTGATCATGGGCAATAAAAGAGGAAAAATTCATTCATGAAAATGGATAAAGAAATATGGGTATTTGATCCGAGATTTGACAAATACCAATTGGGCCCGTTAAAATAAATTATTGTGTTTATTTTATTGTTCCTACTATTAAAATAAAACTACTAAAATCTCTATACAAAACAAAAATGGAATGTATAATGTATTAGGGCTATACGGACTCGAACCGTAGACCTTCTCGGTAAAACAGAGAAAACTGATTATTATCGAAATGATTCGAACTGTTTCAAAGACCCAACATGCATTTTGTTGCATTGGGCTCTTTCATCAACTGATGTAAAGATCTGTTAGTCCACCATTTTTTTCTTTACAGGAAGATAAAAAGATAATGAGACGGTTCCATGTGCTCTGATTCATTATTTGTATCCTGATCTAGGAGCAATACCAAAGTATTTCAAAGAAAAGTGACCTTGATTTAGGTCTGCCTTCGGCCTAGATCAACCTAAGTGAAACGGAGTCTCTATCGCTCCACTGCAAGAGTAAAATATGAGACTTCATACACCTCAAAGCTCATAGGACGACAAGAGGTTCTTTTGAGACCCTTATACTCATTATGCCTGGCATTGAATGGACTGGACATTTACCTTACAATGGCATGTTCTATTTGATTGATTTGGCAGTGGAATTCGCACCTGAATCGGATCGAACCAAATATTTGTCAGGCTATTTTTCTCTTGTTCTCTCGAATCTACGGAATAAGACATCGACTTCTCAAAAAGATCAATTATGGTCATTGCATAATGGGCTTCCTTGAAAAGCATTGGCGCACGTGTAAACGAGGTGCTCTACCTAACTGAGCTATAGCCCTTATCATAAATCATAACTATTTTAACATAGAGTCAATTTCTTGTCAAGAAGAGTATCCCATATGCATATGATAACTCTCCGATCCGTTTACTGGTAAAAGATTGATATTGCTTAGAAAGCATATTTTAACTAGAATCCATCGAAGTGATGAAGACCTTTTTTGTGGTGATAAATAACCTACTTAACCCAGTGGTTAGAGTATTGCTTTCATACGGCGGGAGTCATTGGTTCAAATCCAATAGTAGGTAGAACTTATTAGATACCATGGAATCAGGTATCTAATAAGTTTTTCTACCCATCCTCTTTTTTTCGTTCTATCATAAGATTAATCAGATTAGACTTCATTGTGTTCAATTTGGTTCAATTTTTGGAATCAAAATGTAGTGTATAATAAGGAACTCTTTTAATTATTTTTTTGATTCTTTTTATTTTTATTGAATGTATTGACTACTACTGGGAAATCACATTGACAGCCTCTACTCGTGTCCTAGCTCGTCTGAGAGCTAGATTTGACTCAATTGCTTGTCTCTTACCCTCAGCTCTACTCAAGTTATCTTCAGCTATTTCAAGAGTTTGTTGAGCTTCTTGTGCATCAATGTCAGTACTAAATTCTGCATCATTTCCTAAAATAGTTATCTCATTATTACTTATTCTAGCGAAACCGCCCATAAGAGCCACTGTTAACCATTGGTCGTTTAGCCGTATTCTCAAAAGACCTATATCTACAGCCGTGGCAATGGGGGCATGGTTTGGTAATACGCCAATTTGTCCACTATTCGTAGATAAAATAATTTCTTTCACTTCGGAATCCCAAATAATTCGATTAGGAGTCAGTACACAAAGATTTAAGGTCATTTCTTCAATTTGCTCTCCTCTTCTAAGTCTTCTAAGTTAATAGCTTTCGCGGTAGCTTCATCGATGTTACCCACCAAATAAAAGGCCTGTTCGGGAAGACCATCTAATTTTCCGGAAAGGATGAGTTGAAATCCCCGAATTGTTTCTGCGAGACCAACATATTTCCCCGGAGAACCAGTAAAGACTTCTGCCACAAAGAAGGGTTGTGATAAGAAACGCTCAATCTTTCGTGCTCTTGCTACAGTTAAACGATCTTCTTCGGATAATTCGTCCAACCCAAGGATAGCTATAATGTCCTGAAGTTCTTTGTAACGTTGTAAAGTTTGCTTAACTCTTTGAGCAGTTTCATAATGTTCCTCGCCAACGATCCGAGGTTGTAACATGGTTGACGTTGAATCTAAGGGATCTACTGCTGGATAAATACCTTTGGCAGCTAATCCTCTTGATAATACGGTAGTAGCATCTAAATGTGCAAATGTCGTGGCAGGAGCAGGGTCGGTCAAATCATCCGCAGGTACATAAACTGCTTGGATCGATGTTATAGATCCTTCTTTGGTAGAAGTAATTCTTTCTTGCAAAGAACCCATTTCCGTACTAAGGGTAGGTTGATAACCCACTGCGGAAGGCATTCTACCTAATAAGGCAGATACTTCGGACCCTGCTTGAACGAAACGAAAGATATTATCGATGAATAGAAGTACGTCTTGCTCATTAACATCCCGGAAATATTCCGCCATGGTTAGGGCAGTCAAGCCAACTCTCATACGAGCTCCTGGCGGTTCATTCATTTGACCATAGACTAGAGCTACTTTGGATTTTCCAAGATTTTTTTCATTAATCACCCCGGATTCTTTCATTTCCATGTAGAGATCATTTCCTTCACGAGTACGCTCCCCTACTCCGCCAAATACGGATACGCCTCCATGAGCTTTGGCAATGTTGTTGATCAATTCCATGATGAGTACTGTTTTACCCACCCCAGCTCCCCCAAATAGTCCGATTTTTCCTCCACGGCGATAGGGGGCTAAAAGATCCACCACTTTAATCCCTGTTTCAAAGATTGATAATTTCGTATCTAACTGTATGAAGGCGGGTGCAGATCTATGAATAGGAGATGTTGTGCGAGTATCAACAGGACCAAAATTATCAACAGGTTCCCCAAGAACGTTGAAAATTCGTCCGAGAGTAGCTCCGCCGACTGGAACATTTAGTGGAGCTCCCGTGTTAATCACTTTCATTCCTCTCATCAGACCATCTGTAGCGCTCATAGCTACAGCTCTTACTCGATTATTTCCTAATAATTGTTGTACCTCACAAGTTACATTAATTTGCTGACCAGCCGTATCTCGAGCCTTAATTACCAAAGCATTATAAATATTAGGCATCTTGCCCGGTGGAAAAATGACATCCAGTACTGGGCCAATAATTTGAGCGATACGCCCTAGGTTTTGTTCTTCAAGTGTGGAAACCGCAGGATCAGAAGTCGTGGTATTGCTTCTCATAATCGTAAATCATAATAATAATATGTCGAAATTCCTTTTTAATACTGAATCAAAAATAAGTATCCGATAGCAAGTTGATCGGTTAATTCCATAATCCATAATGAAGTAAATGGAAGTTAGCATTCGATTGAGTTGGTACCACCCAATGGAATCCAATTTAATCCTTTACTCATTCAATGAGTAAATTTTCAATTCAACGAGCCAACCAATCCTTTTTTCACAAGTGGATGAATAAGAATCATGAATCAGTGTATTTCATTTCCCTATCTTTTAGAAATGACCGTCTAGATTAGATTATCTATTATCTATGAATTCTATGAATATTAAATTCTAACCTGAATTTTTTTATTCATGATTTTTATCTCATTGACCATTGTTCTTTACTTTATTTTCTTATCTTCTTTTCCAATTTATTGTATTTTTTTTTTGTTGTGCACCTATCATTTTTCTTTATATACCATATCTGTTCCCTTTGCTGGATGAATTATGTCTCTTTTCATATCTAGGATTTACATATACAACATACAGTATATTACTGTCAAGGGAGGTTCCTCATATTATTTATTTATTTTTTTAACTTTAGCTTTAGTATATGTATATTATACTATACTATACTATAACTTATAGTATAACTATATTAATATTATTATATTTATTCTATTGTAATACTAAATACATACTAAATTATACTAATTTTTAATTATAATAATTTTAAATAATAAATAATTAAATAAATAATTAAATAATATTTAATATTTATTTATATATTATTATTTATATTTATTTATTTACATTATTATATTCATATTTTATATATATTATTTATATTTATTTATATATATATTTATATAATTTATATATATTATATATATATATATTCATTATTCATATTCAAATGAGTATGAAGAAGAAGATCAATTCCATTATAAATTTTAAAAACGACGATTGGGTTGCGCCACATATATCAAAGAGTATAAAATAATGATGTATTTGGTGAATCAAATACATGGTCCAATAACGAACCCTTTTCCAATTTTAATTATTCATTAGTTGATAATATTAGTTTAGTTAAATATTTTTTGTTTGAATTTGAAAGATCTTTTTTTAAAAGATTTCATTCACGCCTAATTCATATCGAGTAGACCTTGTCGTTGTGAGAATTCTTAATTCATGAGTTGTAGGGAGGGACTTATGTCACCACAAACAGAGACTAAAGCAAGCGTC